AAGCTATTGAATTAACCGAGCTGGCGAATACAAAAGGCATTCAAGTACAAATTGCGGGACGTATCGACGGAAAAGAAATTGCACGCGTCGAATGGATCAGAGAAGGTAGGGTTCCTCTACAAACCATTGGAGCTAAAATTGATTATTGTTCCTATACAGTTCGAACTATATACGGGGTATTAGGAATCAAAATTTGGATATTTGTAGACGAAGAATAATAAGACTTTACATGTTTTTACATTATACCCAGTAATGGACAAAAAAAGAAAAACCCTTTTATTCTTTTTATGTTCAAGCAAAACAAAAAAAAGAGCAATTCTGCAATTCTAGAGGGTTCAATAAAAATTCGATTGATCATTTTATATAATTGCTATGCTTAGTGTGTGACTCGTTGGTTTTTTTAGGGCTAGGATTCAAAAAAACGGACCGGGGCCCGGAATATGAACTAATAACTATAGCACTAATAACCAACTCATTGCTTCGCATTATCTGGATCCAAAGAACCAGTCAAGATAAAGATAGAATATATTGGACATATCGTTGTAGCAACTGAAATCTTTTTTTGCATAATTTTTTTGCATAAAGATAAAAAAACCAATCGGATTATGAGTTGTGAAGTTCTAAGTTGGAAAGCAAAATAGAAAAAAAGTATGCGGATAAGTGGAAGGATGAGAGAAAGAGAGAACGGAAATATCAATGATATATGATTCCAATATGTAAGGTCGATGAGTCATCTCATAAAACACAGTGTAATAAAGCATAAATTCAATAATGATTCATGCATAATGCATAATTAGATGAATCCGCTTATAGAACAAAAAAATCAAGAGCCTCGAGCCAATAAAGACTGAGAAAATTGACTTAAGAAAAAAGGACTCCGCCGGAAAATTCGGACCTAACCATTAATCGAGAAGCAATGGGAACGATATAACCCGTGAATGCAGAGGATTCTATTGAAAATGAATCTTAATGATTCATTGGGCGGGATGGCGGAACAAACCAGGGACCTCCTCTTTTATTCTTTTATTTTGAGAGGTCATGAACTAACCCTATAACTTAAATAGATATGGAAAGAGTAAATATTCGCCCGCGAAAGTTTTTTTATTAGATTGATACATTTTTGTTGATCCCATATGATAAAAGGAAAAACAAAAGAAAGATTTTTTTATAACGATAACGTTATAAAAAAAGACATTGACATTATCTAGAAATGGAATACATGTTTAATTAAATAATATCTAAATACGCTAGACAAATTTCGAATAGATTAACGAATTGATTAATTCGATTCAATTTCAAAGAATCCTATGATTCAGCATATTATTCATTAAACACATGTATATCTTGATAAAATCTGTTTTAGTCATTTCATTCGCGAGGAGCTGGATGAGAAGAAACTCTCATGTCCAGTTCTGTAGTAGAGATGGAATTGAAAAAGAACCATCAACTATAACCCCAAAAGAACAAGATTCCGTAAACAACATAGAGGAAGAATGAAAGGAATATCTTATCGAGGTAATAATATTTGTTTCGGTAGATATGCTCTTCAAGCACTTGAACCCGCTTGGATTACATCTAGACAAATCGAAGCAGGGCGCCGAGCAATGACACGAAATGTACGCCGTGGTGGAAAAATATGGGTACGTATATTTCCAGACAAACCAGTTACAGTAAGACCCACGGAAACCCGTATGGGTTCAGGAAAAGGATCCCCAGAATATTGGGTAGCTGTTGTTAAACCGGGTAGAATACTTTATGAAATGGGTGGAGTAGCCGAAAATATAGCTAGAAAGGCTATTTCAATAGCGGCGTCCAAAATGCCTATAAGAACTCAATTCATTATTTCTGGATAGAAATGTAGAACCAAAGGAAAGAGGTCTTGGGTATAAAAAAACAATTGCAGGGGTTTCTTTCTTTTTTTTTTTTTTTACTTCGTCCTTTGCTTTATTTTACATTAAAAAAACGGATTCAAAAAAAAAAAATGATATGATTCAACCTCAAACCCATTTGAATGTAGCAGACAATAGCGGGGCACGAGAATTGATGTGTATTCGAATCATAGGAGCTAGTAATCGCCGATATGCTCATATTGGTGACGTTATTGTTGCTGTGATAAAGGAAGCAGTACCAAATACGCCTCTAGAAAGATCAGAAGTTATCAGAGCTGTAATTGTACGTACTTGTAAAGAACTCAAACGCGATAACGGTATAATAATACGATATGATGACAATGCTGCAGTTGTCATCGATCAAGAAGGAAATCCAAAAGGAACCCGAATTTTTGGCGCGATCACCCGGGAATTGAGACAGTTAAATTTTACTAAAATAGTTTCATTAGCGCCTGAGGTATTATAATATGAGACCGTGAGATAGTGATAGTATTTAAATAAAATAGATAAATTAGTAGATTATGTCTCACGCATATACTTTTAAGAATTTTCTTTAATAATTTTTATAAAAAAAAAAACATGCTGATTATATCCAAATTAGGAAGCAACAATAATTTGAGTTTATCATGGGTAAGGACACTATTGCTGACATAATAACTTCTATACGAAATGCTGACATGGATCGAAAGGGAACGGTTCGAATAGCATCTACTAACATGACCCAAAACATTGTTAAAATACTTTTACAAGAGGGTTTTCTCGAAAACGTAAGGAAACTTGTAGAAAATAACAAATATTTTTTGGTTTTAACCCTACGACATAGAAGGAATAGGAAAGGACCATATAGAACTCTTTTAAATTTAAAACGAATAAGTCGCCCTGGTCTCCGAATCTATTCTAACTATCAACGAATTCCTAGAATTTTAGACGGGATGGGGATTGTAATTCTCTCTACTTCTCGGGGTATAATGACAGACCGAGCAGCTCGGCTAGAAGGAATCGGCGGAGAAATTTTGTGCTATATATGGTAAATTTTCTGCTATCCGAATTGTATCTGTAACTCCCTGTTTGTGAAAAAAACGAAAAAAAAAGCCAAGTTGTCTAATATCACGCCTTCCTACATTAGTTGATACTTCAAGGAGGGTTTGTCTGGAATAAAAGAAGAAAAATGGGTTCATGAAGGTTTAATTACTGAATCACTTCACAATGGTATGTTCGGGGTTCGTTTAGATAATGAAGTCAGATTCTAAGTTCTGTTTCGGGAAGGATCCGACACTCTTTTATACATATACTACCAGGAGATAGAATCAAAATTGAAGTAAGTCGTTATGATTCAAACGGGGGGGAGCGGAGAATTTCTAGACTCCACATTCGAATGTTTCGGTGGTTTTTCAAGATTCTTTTCATGAGGATCCAATTCACGGTTCAAAAATTGCAAGAAACTTATTTTCTTCCAATCAGTAAAGTGGATTCGAAATTAAGTTAAGGAATAACAATTATGAAAATAAGAGCCTCCGTTCGTAAAATTTGTGAAAAATGCCGACTGATCCGTAGAAGGGGGCGCATTATAGTAATTTGTTCCAACCCGAGACATAAACAAAGACAGGGATAATCTTTCGAAAAGGGACTCTCTAAAGGAACCGATAAACAAATGAAAATAAAAGATCTGTTTTGACATGAAATGGATATATCCATATATCTCTGACTTATATTTCGGAAATGATAAAATATGGCAAAATCTATACCAAGAAGTGGTTCACGTAGGACTGGACGTGTGGGTTCACGTAAAAGTGCACGGCGAATACCAAAGGGCGTTATTCATGTTCAAGCAAGTTTCAACAACACCATTGTGACAGTTACAGATGTACGGGGTCGGGTTATTTCTTGGTCCTCCGCCGGTACTTGTGGATTCAGGGGTACAAGAAGAGGGACACCTTTTGCTGCTCAAACCGCAGCAGGAAATGCTATTCGAGCAGTAACAGATCAAGGTATGCAACGAGCAGAAGTCATGATAAAAGGTCCGGGTCTCGGAAGAGATGCAGCATTACGCGCTATTCGTCGAAGTGGTATACTTTTAAGTTTCGTAAGGGATGTAACCCCTATGCCACATAATGGCTGCAGACCCCCTAAAAAAAGGCGAGTGTAGAAATAAACATTGAAGAGATTTCAAGAGAAATAAATGACTCAAAAATCTGACAAATAATATTACTATGGTTCGAGATAAATTAAAAGTATCTACTCGGACACTACAGTGGAAATGTGTTGAATCAAGAGCAGACAGTAAGCGTCTTTATTATGGACGCTTTATTTTGTCTCCACTTATGAAAGGTCAAGCCGACACAATAGGCATTGCGATGCGAAGAGCTTTGCTTGGAGAAATAGAAGGAACATGTATTACACGCGCAAAATCTGAGAAAATCCCGCATGAATATTCTACCATAGTAGGTATTCAAGAATCAGTACATGAAATTTTAATGAATTTGAAAGAAATTGTATTGAGAAGTAATCTATATGGAACTCGTGACGCGCTTATTTGTGTCAAAGGTCCTGGATATGTAACTGCTCAAGACATCCTCTTACCACCTTCTGTGAAAATCGTTGATAATACGCAGCATATAGCTAACCTAACGGAACCAACTGATTTTTGTATTGGATTACAAATTGAAAGGAATCGAGGATATAATATAAAAACCCCAAATAACTTTCAAGACGGAAGTTATCCTATAGATGCTATATTCATGCCTGTTCGAAACGCGAATCATAGTATTCATTCTTATGGAAACGGAAATGAGAAACAAGAGATCCTTTTTTTAGAAATATGGACAAATGGAGGTTTAACTCCTAAAGAAGCACTTCATGAAGCGTCCCGGAATTTGATTGATTTATTTATTCCCTTTCTCCAGTCGGCAGAAGAAAACTTACATTTAGAGAACAATCAATACAAGGTTTCTTTACCCTATTTGACTTTTCACGATAGGGTTGCTAAACTAAAGAAAAAGAAAAAAGAAATAGCATGGAAATCCATTTTTATTGACCAATCAGAATTGTCTCCCAGGATCTATAATTGTCTCAAAAAGTCCAATATACATACATTATTAGACCTTTTGAATAACAGTCAAGAAGACCTTATGAAAATTGAGCATTTTCGCATAGAAGATGTAAAACGGATATTGGGCATTTTAGAAAAGAAATAGAAAAGCACTTAACAATTTATTTACCTAAAAGCAAAATAAAATAAATTGGAAATCAATTGAATTGAATTTAGTTCATTTTTTTCTTAAAAATAAATTGCACCTTTAGCACAATCTATCCATTCGGACCGGAATTGAATTGAATATGAAGTATCTAGGGAGAATCCACTTTGACTCTGAAGCGACTACTCCCTAGATACGCACATTATGATATTTTACAATGGAATAAAGTTAAAAAAGACCTAAAGTTAGGGATTTATCAATAGGTAATGTTGCTCCAATACCCAAGAACAAGGCCGCTGCGGTACCAATCAAAAAGACGGTTGTCGCTACTGGGCGGCGAAATGGATTTTGGAATTTATTAACATTTTCTAAAAAAGGTACTGTTAATAATCCAGCGGGTACTGAAACCATTAAAAGAACGCCCAAAAGTTTGTTGGGTACTGTACGAAGTATTTGAAATACGGGAAAGAAATACCATTCGGGTAATATTTCCAAAGGGGTTGCAAACGGATCCGCGGGTTCACCAATCATTGATGGTTCTAGAACCGCTAAGCCTACATTACATGCAATAGTACCGAGAATTACTACTGGAAAAATATATAAAAGATCGTTGGGCCATGCGGGTTCTCCGTAATAATTATGACCCATACCTTTAGCCAACTTAGCTCTTAATACAGGATCATTCAAGTCAGGTTTTTTTGTTATTGGGATAGGTGAATTCTTATAGATCCATCCCCCCAAAGAGCCGGACATGATAATTTTTCATCATCCGGCTCGAGCAAGAATCCACCGAACTAAACGGATCCATATAAAAAGATATATATATATATATCTTTTTTAGAAAAGCTATATTTAGCCATATCCACACATATATGAATAATTCGATTTCTGGATTCCATTTTACGAAGTTGCAACCATCCATTGCAAAGAATTAAGTTCTTACAGGTAAATGCTCCATACCCAAGTAGGCTTCCAATATTGATCATAATCAAGAGCTTTCTGGGTTGTCTCAGCCCTTGCGATTCACCCTTATCCCCACAAAAAAATGGATCGAGTGATATTTTTTTTTTTCGCGTACAAAGGATTTGCTTGTTACTAATATAGTCTAGCCGCTGCTCTTCTTTAGATCCTTTGTTTCACTCCGATAGGATCATAAAACGGATCGATGCAAAAGAAATGAATGCATTTCCATACTATTAAGTAAGTAAAATAACTCAAAAAATCGGGATTATGCCACATCACTTATTCTACTGGATTTTACGGAGCCTATTCATGCACGGCATGCTTCGGTCTGATCATAGAAAAGATTCTCTTCAAGCGAACCCAGCCCATCCTCTCTATAGGGCGGCGGTTGGAATAAAGACACATTTTTTTGTGAATTTCAATGTAGCAGATAAAGGCATACTTCTGCACGGCCCAATCAAAAGTTCAAGTCACACACTCCCATAATCCATTTTCTCTTCGGAGAATTCCCTTCAACTATTCATTCATGTCAAATAAATAATACAATATTGTGGAGTTGAGGGGAAATTTCAAAATACATGTCTTATTCTTTGTCAATAATCCATATTTGTAGCAATGAAATATTATTGTTCCTCCCCCAAGTAATAAAAAAAATGATTGATTACAAATCTCTCTATATTCTTTATAAAGGACCAGAAATACCTTGCTTACGTATCATTAGGAAATGCATTAACATAAATACGGCAGTAAGAAGAGGTAATACAAACGTGTGTAAACTATAAAAACGCGTCAAGGTGGACTGTCCTACACTAGCACTTCCACGTAATAACTCTACCAAAGGCGATCCTATTACCGGAATCGCTTCCGGTACGCCTGTTACTATTTTTACTGCCCAATACCCAATTTGGTCCCAGGGTAAAGAATAACCTGTTACACCAAAGGATGCGGTCAATACAGCCAGAACCACACCTGTAACCCAAGTCAATTCGCGAGGTTTTTTAAAACCACCAGTGAGATACACACGAAATACGTGCAGGATTATCATTAGGACCATCATACTTGCTGACCATCGATGAACTGATCGGATTAACCAACCAAAGTTAGCTTCCGTCATTATGTATTGAACAGAAGCAAAAGCCTCAGTAACGGTCGGACGGTAGTAAAAAGTCATAGCAAACCCTGTAGCGACTTGTACTAAAAAACAAGTAAGCGTAATTCCTCCTAGACAATAAAATATGTTGACATGAGGAGGAACGTATTTACTAGTTATATCATCTGCAATCGCCTGAATCTCGAGACGCTCTTCGAACCAATCGTAGACTTTATTGAGATAGGTAAACCAAGGGGACTCCCCCTCTGAGAACCGTATATGAGAATTTCATCTCGTACAGCTCAAACAAAAAAACCAAAAACTGGTTAAAAGAGGTATGGAATAGAAAATTGGAAACTTCTTAATCTTTTGATTCAATTTTCGCTAAAAATACGAAAGAGTAATAAATAAGAAAGCTCTTCTTTTTTTGTTATAATTAGAATGTCAAAAAATCAAGTGGGCTCACTTGTCTTTCTGTTGATCGTTCCAGGCCTCTTGAATCTTCTATTTCCCTATTTTTTTTCTTTCATTTGTTATTTGAATTTGTATGTAATGTAGCTTTACTTTTGTTTTCTTTATTATTGATAGGAATTTTCTTGTTAAGACCCTAGGAATCAATTGAAACCTTAAATTCATACTAGAACCACGATGATTCAATAAAACCTTCAAGCTAAGTCAAGGATTCCCTGAGTAAGAACCATTGGATCATCATTTATTCAACGAGTAGAATCGATATAATGACTAAAACTAGAAAGAAAAGTTTGTTTTTTGAGCAAAATCAAAGCAGAAATGAGAATTTGAAAGAAGAAAACTCTTTCAATTTCAAACCTTTTTCTTTGGAAAAATTGGAGGAATCCGGCCACGAGGTCTGAATATTAAGTATGAATCATAGTTCAAATACTTCGTGATCTATTTCATATATTCCGTGCTCCAGATACTAGAATGAATATCCGACGGGGTAAAACCATCTCTATCAAGACGACAGACCCACTCTCTGTACTCTCAATAGGATCAATTATAACAAGTCACACACTCATATTCCGGAAATACAGAAACACAAAAATTTCGCGGTCGAACTACCAAAAAAGAATAAGCTAAAATAAAAAGCCGAGGCCTAAATGCATCGTTTTTTTTATTTTTATTTAAAAGCAAGGGTTCTTATAAATCTAATTCAGTGAAATTCCGTCCAGTAAAACGGAAGAATTATAAATCTCCAAAATAATAGATAGGAATACCGCAAATAGAGCCATTGCGACACCCATCAAAGGAGTAGTTCCCCATCCAGGAGCTACTTTACCATATTCCGAATTCAATGGTTTCAATAAAGCCCCTACAGACGTCCGTCTTGGACCAGATCTAGAACTACCCTCAACAGCTTGTGCAGCCATAAATCCTATTTTGTATTCATTGAGATCTGTTGACTTTGTATACCATTCCGTTGTAAATAAACAATCTTATCATAGATCCATTGTGGTCTTGAAATTATATAATAATGGAAACAGCAACCCTAGTCGCCATCTCTATATCTGGATTACTTGTAAGTTTTACTGGGTACGCCTTATATACTGCTTTTGGGCAACCCTCTCAACAACTAAGAGACCCGTTCGAAGAGCACGGGGACTAGTTGAAGTAATGAGCCTCCCAATATTGGGAGGCTCATTACTTCAATTCAGATAATGAAAAATCATTTCATTTTTTAGTTGGAACTTTAGGTGGTTCGCGAAAAAAGATAGCGAAAAAAATGATCCCTAGAGTCGAGACTAAGAGGAATGTATAAACCAATGCTTCCATAAATTTGATCGCGGTTTACAATTATAGCTTCCATACCTGTTTATTGGGGATCATCTCCCCGATTAAAGAAAAAAGAAAAAAAAAAAAATCAAAGAAAAGGCGAAAGGGCGGAGATTTAAATCCAGACTTTTTCAGTACCCTATGTAAAATCACAAAGAGAAAATAGAAGTGAGAAGCAAAAAATAACAGAGCAATGCTGCATCAGACTACTTGTCTTCTTGTAGTTGGATCTCCAAGTTTTTGGAATGCTCCAAATTCCACTTGAGCATCCAAATCTGGGTCAATACCAGCAAAAACATCTCTGAATAAGGTTCTAGCACCATGCCAAATGTGCCCGAAGAAGAAGAGCAGAGCAAAGGAAGCATGTCCAAAAGTAAACCAACCTCTTGGACTGCTACGAAAAACACCATCGGATTTCAAAGTAGCACGATCTAATTCAAAAATTTCACCCAATTGGGCACGTCTAGCATATTTTTTCACAGTTGCAGGATCACTATAACTCACTCCGTTCAGTTCGCCACCATAGAACTCAACGGTTACACCTACTTGTTCGACACTATACTTCGATTCTGCCCTTCTAAAGGGAACATCGGCTCTAACAATTCCATCTCCGTCTACCAAAACAACTGGAAATGTTTCAAAAAAAGTAGGCATGCGACGTACAAAAAGTTCACGCCCTTCTTTATCTCTAAAGATAGGATGTCCTAACCACCCGACAGCTATTCCATCTCCGTTATCCATTGAACCCGCTCTGAATAATCCCCCTTTCGCTGGATTATTTCCGATGTAATCATAAAAAGTTAATTTTTCAGGAATTTTAGACCAAGCCTCTGATAAACTTTGATTTTCGGCTAGTCCAGCGCTAACCCTTCGATATATTTCTTGCTGAAAGTATCCCTGATCCCATTGATAACGGGTGGGACCAAATAATTCGATAGGAGTAGTTGCTGAACCATACCACATAGTTCCAGCAACAACAAAAGCTGCAAAAAAGACAGCAGCGATACTGCTGGAAAGAACGGTTTCAATATTGCCCATACGTAATCCTTTATATAGACGTTGGGGCGGGCGGACACTAAGATGGAATAAGCCTGCTAATATGCCCAATGTCCCTGCTGCAATATGATGAGAGGCTATTCCTCCTGGAACAAAGGGATCAAAACCTTCCGCACCCCACGCGGGATTTACAGATTGTACCTTTCCAGTTAGTCCATATGGGTCGGACACCCATATTCCAGGACCATACAATCCTGTTACATGAAATGCGCCAAAGCCAAAGCAAGCCACTCCTGAGAGAAATAAATGAATTCCAAAGATCTTAGGCAAATCCAAAGAAGGTTTTCCTGTGCGTTCATCACCAAAGATTTCTAGATCCCAATACACCCAATGCCAGATAGCTGCCAAGAAGCACAAGCCAGAGAACACAATATGCGCCCCGGCTACACCTTCGTAACTCCAAACCCCCGGATTCGTTATCGTCCCTCCTGTAATACTCCAACCGCCCCACGAATTGGTTATTCCTAAACGAGTCATGAAGGGTATAACGAACATACCTTGTCTCCACATTGGATCGAGAACAGGGTCGGAGGGATCAAAAACTGCTAATTCATATAGAGCCATTGAACCGGCCCAACCTGCAACCAGAGCCGTATGCATTATATGAACAGAAAGCAAACGACCGGGATCATTCAATACGACAGTATGAACACGATACCAAGGCAAACCCATGGTAATACCCCTTTATCAACAAAAAATGGACACTATGTAACTTTATTGCATTGAAAAAACGATGCTATGGACCCCCCTTTTTTTTTTCAGTGGATTATCTCGGAAAAAGGGTTACTATTTGTTCTATTCTTTTAGTAAAAAAGGAACAATTTGGTTCATAGGAAAAAAGAGAAGCAGATCTATTCTATACTCGATAAGTACCAATACGCAATGGGGGTTTATTCCCTTTTCGAAGAGCGCATGCATCCATATTTAGTCATCATTCAAAGTACCTATTCGTAAAAATTGTCTGTGTTTTCCTTTATTTTATGAACTTATTCTATCTATGTAGAAAATATGACGATAAAGCTAATATTATTAAAATAATAAAACCATTATTACGTTTCCACATCAAAGTGAAATAGAGTACTTAATTCTTTTTTCTTTCAGTTTATGCCTATTGGTGTTCCAAAAGTGCCTTTTCGAACTCCCGGAGAGCGAAATGCAACTTGGATTGACATATAGTGCGCCCTGTCAGATATATTGGGTCATATGGGATTTCCCCATTCTCTCCCCCGATCGAGATATCCTCTCTTTCGCCCCCAAAAAAAGCGATTGAATCATCAAAAATTTGTAACGTGAAGTGCAATGAAATGCAATTAGATCCGTTTTGTGAAGAGGTATCCAGATTAATATTAGCAATTCAAATAATTTATGGTCGACTTGGCTGGACCAATAAAATGAAGTATCCAGGCTCCGTTTAGAAAAACCCAATTGGTAATATATCTATTATTAGGACTTATAGATATCATAAACAATTCTATTTAGAAAGAAATTATTAAATAGCACTGATCCCAAACAGTTAATCAATCGAATAATAAATATAATGGATACGTCGAATATTTGGCGGAAGACATAAAAGAAATGAATTGCAAAATTGAGAAAAAATGAAAAAAAAACAAAGACGTGGTATTGGGGTCATTTGTCCTATATGTGCAAATCAAAATCGGGCGGATCCTTACTCGGAGTAGAGCATAAACCTAAAAAAATGGAAGAAGCCCATTCAGGAACAAGAAAATTGCATCGTGATTTTTGGATTGGATCTCGATGAAAAAATACATCAATGAAAAGTTAGTGCGATAAAACTTTTTTTTATATTCTAATATTATAGGAAAACCGGCCAAACGCATGGTTCTTCAAAAATGAAAGAGAAGCCCCTTCCTTCGTTAGAAGGAGTCCGCTATAAAAAAAGAAAGAGGCTGGAAGCTACACATTTATTTTTTTTTCGCAAGTTTTAGTTTTGTTGAACCGTATGCATCAAAAGGTGCCCATACGGCTCCTAAGGGATACAATTTTATCCGAATCAACCGACTTTATCGAGAAAGATTAATTTTTTTAGGCCAAGCGATTGATAGCAATGTTTCGAATCAACTTATTGGTCTTTTTGTATATCTCAGTTCGGAGAGTGATACCAAGGATCTGTATTTGCTTATAAACTCTCCCGGCGGATGGGTAATACCTGGAATAGCCATTTATGATACTATGCAATTTGTGCGACCAGATATACAGACAATATGCATGGGATTAGCCGCCTCAATGGGGTCTTTTATCCTGGTCGGAGGAGCAATTACCAAACGTCTAGCATTCCCTCACGCTTGGCGCCAATGGGTTTTTTATTTAAGAGAAAAAAGAGGACTATGCCTTCGCCATATGAATTATTAATATTAAGTAATATTAGCATGGCACTTCGAATTCGATATGCAAATTTTTTATTGTTTTTCAAAATATTCGATTATGTATCGAAAGAGTAGTATGAGATAAAGGAAGGGTATTTCCGATTTTATCTTACCTATCGTAGGTCGATTTCAGCGTCACAAACTTTTTTCACACCGGCAGGTTATTAACAACATTTATGTTATGAAAGAGTACGAAAATCAAATAAAAAAAAAAAAGAAACTTTGGGATTGCTGAATCACAGACGAAATAAATATATTAAAGCAACGGGGCCATCATAGTATTTTGGAACTCCTCCGAAAAAAAAAAGAAGGGTGGTAATTGGATCATTTACCGATCTGGGTATAATAGATCCCACCTTTTCTCTTTCTTCGATGAAAGGTAAAAAAATTCCATTGTGGAGCCGTATGCAATGTGAAAAAAATGCCCGTACGGTTGTTCAATTCTATCTTTTTCTTATTTTATTCTTTATCTCTTCGCCTTGCCTCCTCGTGCGAGATACAGGAACCTTTGATTGTGTTATATTATATGATCAGGGTAATGATCCATCAACCTGCTGCCGCTTTTTATGAGGCACAAACGTCCGAACTTATCCTGGAAGCGGAAGAACTACTGAAACTGCGCGAAATCCTTACAAGGGTTTATGTACAAAGAACAGGCAAGCCCTTATGGGCTGTATCCGAAGACATGGAAAGAGATACTTTTATGTCAGCAACAGAAGCCCAAGCTCATGGAATTGTTGATTTTGTAGCGGTTGGATAAAAAATAGCAGGGATTTCGTGCAAATATACGATTTAAGATTTTATCTTCTTACTTCTTAATTACTTAATTAAGGGTTTAATATTCTATTAATATATTGAAATCGAATAAATTCATAATCATCCGGTTAGGATCAATCTAAACCAGCCCATAATGTATAATTCAGCATGCCAACTATTAAACAACTTATTAGAAACCCAAGACAGCCAATCAGAAACGTCACGAAATCCCCCGCTCTTGGGGGATGCCCTCAGCGTCGAGGAACATGTACGAGGGTGTATGTGCGACTCGTTTAAATCATGGGCTGAGACAAAACAAAAGAAAAAAAAGAATTCCAGTATCAATGATCAGTACCAGTGAATCGGATAGAATGGAAGAACTCCATTTCCTATCTAAAAAAGATGGATCTATCATATCTTTCTATTGTGTATGAAATTTATGGTTTCAATTGGTGCAAATTAAATCACCTGAATTTTCAATTTAAGATGAGAAAGAATTCCCCATTGGTAACAAATAGTTATCCATTAAGCGGGGGAAATCCTATTTTAAAAAGCAGAAATATTATGTTTAGAAGAACGGACTCACAAGGTCAGCTACCCAACCAATCTTCATAATTAAATACCGTTACTGTATAAGGTATATCTCGTTATGAAAGACCCATTACTGGAAAATTCATGGGTAGAGCCAAAGAGTGGTAACTGTACAAGTTACCAATAAAATGAAGGAAGGGGCTCCGGTGTATAGAGAAGACCTCACCGTTTAAGAAGTAACCATAGAGACGATGGAACCCACAATTTCTTTAGCTATTTCTATTTTGATTTTTCCAATGCCTAGAAAAAAGGAAAAAGTGTGGTAGGGAAGGTTATAGTAGCAAAAGCCATTGGAATTTTTATTTTATAAATTGGAAGAATCCGTTTTGTTATTAATAGACTAGGAAAGGGGAAAGGAATAACTGAAAGAAAGGAAATCAATTAGTTATTCATTAAAGTTTCATTTACTCAATGACCAGAATTAGACGAGGATATATAGCTCGGAGACGTAGAACAAAAATGCGTTTATTTGCATCAAGTTTTCGCGGGGCTCATTCAAGACTTACTCGAACAATTATTCAACAGAAAATAAGAGCTTTGGTTTCGGCGCATCGTGATAGAGATAGGAAAAAAAGGGATTTTCGTCGTTTGTGGATCACTCGAATAAATGCAGCAATTCGCGGGGCGGGGGCATCCTATATTTATAGTAGATTAATACACAATCTGTATAAGGGGCAATTGCTTCTTAATCGTAAAATCCTTGCACAAATAGCTATATCAAATAGGAATTGTCTTTATATGATTTCCAACGAGATTCTAAAATAAGGGGATTGGAAGGAATCCGCCAAACTTTTTGAAATGGAATTCTCTGGAGAATGAACTCCGGGAAGGTAGAGTAGAAATTAGTATGATAAAATCTGATAATATGATAAAGTCGTCAAAATGAGCGAACACGCCCGATAAAAAAATTTATTCCTCTTCCCCGATTCTTTTTTTTCTTACGACACGAATGATTCTCGGATTTTTTGAACAAAACGTCCCCCCGTTTTTGAGTTCGGATTAGAATTTTGATTCAATTGAAAAGTAAGCCCATTTTTTTTCTATTCCTAAAACCAGGAGTTCTGGTGGTTGACTCCCTTCTTTCAAATTGTTTCTCATTATTAAGAAAAGGTAATGAAGATAAAATACGAGCTTGTTTTATAGCAATAGTAATTAATCGTTGTTCTTTTAAGGTTAATCTATTCACCCGTCTAGATAATATTTTTCCTTGTTCACTAATAAATCGACTAATTAAACTCATGTTTCTATAATCAATTCGATCCCCCGATTGGATCGGGGGCAAACGCCTACGAAAAGATCGCTTGGATTTAAGAAAGAGTCGCTTGGATTTATCCATAATTTGTTTATTCCTTATCCCTAAAATACTATTTTGATCAAATAAAAAAAAAAAATTATAGAAGAAATTCATAGGATTGGGTTTGTCTATATTTATTTAGTTGTTTTTATTTCAATATATGAAATAATAGAAATATATATCTAATTTTTTTTTCATGTTCCTTGAAAGGGTGACACCCGAGCACTCGGTTCGATCTATATCTATTTCTTTATCTCCCCATGAATTGTATGTTTGAAACAATACGGACAGAATTTTCTCAATTCCAATCGACTAGGTGTATTGTGTCGATTCTTTTGAGTAATATATCTGGAAATAGCCGTTGATTCCTTATTAACACCGTTTCGAGCACAACAGGTACATTCCAAAATAACCCTTACTCGAATGTCTTTACCCTTGGCCATGAACCTCCTTTGGGTTTTTGATTCACCCAACGTTTCTATTTTCCGATCCGACGCAAATAAGAAGAAAGGAAAAGGGACGAAAAAATAGAAGTGGCTGACAACTCAAAATCTAATTATGAAATAAAGATTTTGTTGCAATTAATATAGTAAATAATAAGTAATACAACAATTTCGAAAGCGATTTCTAATCGCAGTACAGTATTTCATTTAAGTATCTTGTATTGCATGATACTCTTATTCTATTATTCTATTCAAATTTCCCTTTTGTTTTCTTTTAACTCTATTATTAATTTGATTCTTAATTTAATTGGAGCCTTAACCCGAATTTAACTGAGGTTGAATCCACTTTTTTCTTTCTCTTTACCCCCGTATTCAATCTATCTAATTCGAAAAAAAAAAAGACGGGAAAGAGAGATTAGTCACAAATATTTGACTCTATCTCTAATCTTCTTCACCCCTTTCCATATCAATAACTAGAATGAAAAAAAAGGAAATGTCAACGCATCTGGGAAGAAACGATTGATTTCTATCAATAAACCTGCTAAAGACCCGAACCAGAGAGTACTTAGTACCGGTGCCACGGAAAGATATGTTTTAAAATCTCGCATTGAGAATCCTCCTTCTTTTTTTTTTATATTCCATATTGGAATACATTATGGTAAGAGATGTATATGTAGTTAAAGACCACTTGTATTTGTGTGTGGAATCCCCAATTCAACTTGACATGTGCAATGATTCGGTAGAGAAGATTTTCTTTTTCTTAAAGCAAAAAAACGGGTCCCTTTGCGCCTGAGAATTCCCGAGAAAAAATATTAATTTATTATTATATGTTATATGATATGAGACCAAGAGAAAGAAATGGCAAGATACATTTTGCATATAAATGAAGGAAATGGAAATAAAATAAGGATGTGGAAAACAAGACGGGGATTTTCTACAATGATACTGTAGACCAGTTGAAAGGGATGTAGCGCAGCTTGGTAGCGCGTTTGTTTTGGGTACAAAATGTCACGGGTTCAAATCCTGTCATCCCTACCTATTATTGCTCCTCGAAGCAGTAACCAGAGATGCATTTTAGAGCGATTCAATTTGGACATACATAATACATAATTTTCCATTTTATGATAGTATACATATGCAAGAAGTATTTATTGGGGTTGAAATTTTTTGGGGGGTTCTATACTATATAAAAAAAGGAATCCCCTTCTTTTTCTTTACAGTCTTTTCCCTTGTGGTAAGAAAGCGCTCTTAGTTCAGTTCGGTAGAACGTGGGTCTCCAAAACCCAATGTCGTAGGTTCAAATCCTACAGAGCGTGATTATGCTCTTGTCTTGTTAGATCAAAATTCCACTGAACTGAAATACAGCAATCTGAATTTGACCTTTGACCCCCCCCAAAAATGAAATTAAAGAAAGGAGGAGGTCAGTTAAAAAAAGAGATGTGAATTAATATTAATCAAAGGTCCAACTGATCACCACGCCTGTATTGTAAATATGCGGTTACGAATAATCCAGCCAAAGTAATAGGAATTAGACCTAAGACAATTCCAAATAGAAAAACTTCAATCATTTCAATTTAATTTATTTGAAAGGGGAAAAGGGGAGGTAATATCTATCCCGAAATATTACGTATTGCTTAGGAATCTCAATTCCCAATAATTGGCGGTAAGGAAACTACCAAATATATGGAATACCACAGAAGGATTTCTTTTTATGAATTATTCATTCAATTAATTTCAAATAAGTCCTATCTTACTCAGACCAATAAATAGAGCCGAGGTTAGAGTTAAAGCCGCTAGTAAAAAACCGAAATAACTAGTTATAGTAGGCATGGAGGAGCTAAAGGAAGTCTGTTCTTTTTATACATATGTTTAGAAAGCACTTTCCTAAGTTTCCACTTTTGAAAGATACGAGGATACGCAAAAATATTATACCAATTGAAAGACTCAGTTCAACTGAAAGTTTTTGATTCATCAATTATTCTAGAAGGTACTAAAAAAAATAAAGTGATTAGGGGTAGAAAAAGAAAGAAATTCATCATCTTTGAC